ATCCATAGATCTTTTATTCATACTCATTTAATTGGAAGAATTGAATCAATCAAAAAAAATTATGCTTCTCGACTCCATAATACAATTTTTTTATGAAAATGATAATTGTCTTTTGGATAGAAATCGTGATAATGTATATTTTTTCCTCAAATGTGCTATTGAAGGATAAAGTATTAAATCTTTTTAAGAAATAAAGTTTTTGATCGGAATATGAAATATGAAAAAAAAAAAAGGAAAGACCCCTTAACTATTGAAGTTGTTAATAGAACGAATCACACTTTTACCACTAAACTATACCCGCTACATATTCATTATTGGATATAAATGGGCCTTTTGTCCAACAAAGTAATTATATGTAGTCAAGATAGCATCAGAATCATGAAAATTTCAGCATTAACACGTATTTTGTTCCACCGTGGGAAAACTTAAGAATAGGTATAAATAGCAAAAAGTTTAGTCAAATTTCAATAGTGTAATAGTGTAGTGTAATAGTGTACTAAAGTTATAAGTATTTTATTTTTTGAAACCTCTCTTCATTTGGGTAAATTGGACCTCAAACTTTCAAACTTGTCCTTTGCTTTGAACAAGTAAATGATTTATAGTATCATTTTAAAAATATGTGTGTTTTTTTTTTATTCTTTCTCTTATCAGATATATTTTTTTATTATTAAATAGAAAAGTTATAAAATTAGTAAGTTCATTAATGGAAAACAAATTTCATTCTAAATGAAATTTGAAGTTCAGTATTATATTCATCTTAATAATTCCCTTAAGAAGTCTTAAGAAAAAAAAAATAAACACGAAAAATCTTAGTACTATATTACTATATACTATAAAATACTATAAAGACTCTTACTAGTACTAGTAAGAGTACTAGAATACTTTTACTATTTTTTACTATAAAGCTATAAAAAAGCTATAAAGATTAAATATTCTAATTTTAGACTCTAATTTACTAGAATCTACTAAAATATACTGAGAATAGAAATAGAATCTCTAAGATTAAATTAAATTTAAATATAAATTAAATAAAAAATAGTAATATTATTAATAGAATAAATATAGAATAAATAGAATATATTAATAGAATAATATATTAATAGTATATTAATAGAATATAAAAGAATATAAAAGAATATAAAAATATAAAATGAAAATAGAATATATTAATTCTATTAATTATTAATTTAGATATAGTTAGATATAAAGATTAGATATAGTTAGATATAAAGAATAGTTTCAATAATTTCTAAGATAATCTATCTATTAGAATCTTATCTAATTTCTAATAATTAGGAATGGCAATGAAAATTATTCTTCTCGTTTCAATAACAATTTTGATTTGTCGGAACAAAAGAAGTACTGGCCCGGCCAGTACTTCTACTTAACCAGGCCGGGGAAATGAAGTTTTTATTTTGTACAAAACAAAAGAAGTAAGGTATTCTTTCTATTCGAGAAATTTTTTTTGAATCATTGAAGTAAAATCAAAATTGTTATCAATCTTGACTTCATGTGTTAAATTACATGCATGATAAATTTCCAATTTTGAATGGGGAGAGATGGCTGAGTGGACTAAAGCGTCGGATTGCTAATCCGTTGTACGAATTATTCGTATCGAGGGTTCGAATCCCTCTCTCTCCGACCCCCCCCCCCCCCGATCACTTGAGATTTTAGAATTGGAATAATTTTTGATTATTCTTTATTTATGAATCTTTTATCTTTATCTAACATCTATTCCATTTCTTTTCTTTATACATTTACCTATGAAAAAAGAAAGGAAAAAGTAAAAATGAATCTCATCTCTTTTTTTCTTCTTTTTATTCTTCACGCCCAGGATTACGCCCCGGATCATTAGATAAGAATCCGAAGATGAATAGAGAAACAAAGAATATTACTACTGTGTAAACGAATAGTTTAAGAGTAAGCATTACAAATCTCCAAGATAAGATAAGATCATTTTTTGAAGGAAATAGATCACCTATTTTACGACACATACTATCGCTCTAAAGATGAAAAAAAAGAAGTTTTTTTGAAATTTATTTTTATGAATTTTTTTTTCTAATGTAATATTTTTCGTTACCAAAAATTTATTGCCATATTCATATCTATAATTAAGTAATTTTATGGGGTATGGGATCTTATAAAGGAACGGTTAGAACAAAAGAAATAAGCTGGTTAGCTTTTTAAAGAAAAGATAAAGTAAAGAAAAGATAAAGATCATCGCCCCCTTACCTTATTCAATATTCAAATTGAATTTCAATATAAAATACCAGACTTTTTGAATCGAGGGTTCCTAATGTCCAGACTTATCTGAATCTTATTTATGATCTTATTGATTTTCAGAATAAAATCTCATCTTTTTTTTTATCAAATAAATTATGAATTGAATAGAGATTAGAGATTCAATTTTTATCGGAAACTTACAGCAGCTTGCCAAACAAAGGCTAAGAGAAAAAAGAGTACAGGGATAATTGGCATAACGTCTATGATTGGATTGAAAAAGGCATAAGCCTCGGGCAATTTGGCAAAGAAAAAACTACTCGAATAAAGGGTAGAATTAAGACAGATACAAATTAAACAAAAGATATTAAGCATAACAAATATTCTTTTCTTGTTCTTAAAGTTAAAGATTCAAATTAAATTGAAAAATAAATTATCAGATTGCATTGAGTTGTTTTTCTGAGGGAAAATTGAAAATAAAAAAGGCAGATAAAAGAAAGAAATTCTTATTTTTCTTTGACTTCTCCCCAATCAAGAATCCTTCCTTATATTATCCAATCAAATAAGAATACAAGGAATTCTATTTTCATAGAATATCTTAATTGAATTCTAAGTAATGATCAATTAATCTTTTTGATTCTATATCTATTATGTTGAATCCTAGCGGCAACATGTCCTATATTTCTTTAGGTTGGTTATTGACGAATAACAAATATTTCTCTTAGTTTTTCTTAGACCAAAAAGAAATGGGGCGTGGCCAAGCGGTAAGGCAACGGGTTTTGATCCCGTTACTCGGAGGTTCGAATCCTTCCGTCCCAGATCGTTCGCATCAGAAACGAAAAATTCTTCTCGATTGAAATTGAAAATTGAATTCAACAATTCTTTGTTTTTTTTTATGATGGAGATGGATGCGAAAAGATTAGAATCCGAGGATTCTGATTTTATCTTTGATCTTACCTTACACGAGACTTTTTATACTTTAGAATAATGAAAACAAAGAAACTCTATTCTCAAACTATCTCTCTGTTTTAAATTAAATGAAAATCAGATTCAATTGGAGATGGTAAAAAAAAAAGTAAATCATTAAATCATAATATTCAAATCAGAAAATTATATTTCATAAATATAAAGAAAAAATGAGAAAATATGAATATATTAGGATATATTTAGATTAGAATATATTCATACATAAATACATAATTATTACATATTATTACATAAGAATATATATTGTATATTATTGTAATTGTATATTTTTCTTATTGAGAATATCTTATTATTCTCTAATTGACTATAATTGAATATTTAGAATATTTCAATGAAATATTTAGTTAAATAAAAACTTTTATCCATTCATGGGGATTTCTTTTTCATCTGAATGAAAGTAAAGCCAAAGAATTTTTTTAGGTTTATAATCTTTTTTATTTTAAGAAAAAGAATTTCTGATGGACAATCCTGAAAGATTTGTTGAAGATGTAAATAAGTTTGCTTAAGTTTGCTTAAAACTGATTTGTTTTTTTATGTGATATTATTCATATGAGAAAATATGGAGGTAATTTTAAGTGAAATCCTTTTTGGGTATAGACTTAATCTATAAGTCTATAAGTGTAGATTCTTATGTATCGGTTCAGCCAATGACTATTCATGATTCCATATTGAATCAATTGCATATAGTTCCAAATTAAAAGAAAATTATAGGGATGTTATGGTAAAACTTCGTTTGAAACGATGTGGTAGAAAGCAACGTGCGACTTGAAGGACATGATTGGTTGTGGATTCTGACATCCACCATCTTCTATACGAATAAAGATGCTCTTGTCTCGACATGATTTGTTCTGCTAGGAACCTGATTGAATTTGTCTTGGGTTGCTAAATAAAGATACTAATGGTATATATAAGTAAGGTATAGCATATGATGGAGCTCGAGCAAAAAGAATTGATTCTTTTATCGGGGTAATAATCTAGGGTTAGTGACAATCAATAAGTTAGATCAACTTTGTAAAAATATCATCGATATCTAAATTATAGATAAATGGAGAGGTTCAAAATTGAACAAGTTTGAAATGAAAAAAAACCAAATTTGTCGAAATTTTAAAATTGTTTTGATCAAGAGTGTATCACAAAGGAATAAAATGATTTTTCCCTTTATCCATAGAAAAAACAAAAGGTATGTTGCTGCCTTTTTGAAAAGGAGTAAAGATCACCGAAGTAATGTCTAAACCTAATGATTTAAAAAAGCACAAAGAAAAGACAACAAATTCCGGAACAAGGAAACACTTTTTTAACTTGTCTCAACAATTGGATCAGAATGAGTAAAAAAAAATAGATCTGAAAATAGACAAAAAAAGAGGTTAGAGACAGCTCAATAAATTTGAAGGATTTCCTTTTGAACTCTTTGAAAAATATCCAACTTGAGTTAGGAGTATAAATGAAATTTATTTTTCTGTAAAGAAGGAAAAAAAAAGGCTCAAATTTCAGTCTAATTCTTTATAGATCCCTTTCTCTTTCTATTTCTATCTATATAGATAGAAATAGAAATTCTAGAAATTAGAATCATTTTTTCTTGAGCCGTATGAGGAGAAAACTTCCTATACGTTTCTAGGGGGGCATCTTTTATCTACATCTATCCCAATGAGCCATCTATCGAATCGTTGCAATTGATGTTCGATCCCGAAGAGAAGGAAGAGATCTTCGAAAAGTGGGTTTTTATGATCCGATAAAGAATCAAACTTATTCAAATGTTCCTGCTATCTTATATTTCCTTGAAAAAGGTGCTCAACCCACAGAAACTGTTTATGATATTTTAAGCAAGACAGAATTCTTTAAAGAATTTCAAATTTCTTTTGATAAAAAAAGAAAATAAAAACAAGAATCATGAAGAAAAAAGTATAGGATAAAGAGTACCTATCTTTGTTTAATTCTTTATTCAAAGTTTTTTTTTCTTGTTCTATTCATACTTATTTTATTCTTCTTTTTCTTATTTTTGTGGAACCCCCCAACAAGGGGGGTAATCTTTCTTCTTGTATTTGTATTGTATCTTTCTTTTTTTGATTAAAGAAAGCCGCTATTTTTCTATCTATACCTTTTTCTTATTCCTGATTTTTTTCCACTCAAAGTTTTATTCTTTATGTTGTGCTAATCCAACACAAATTTCCATAGAATTTCTTGAATTTTGTTTTCTAAAAAGTCCATTCATATTGACAATGGCGTATCAAACAAATATAATTTGATCGTATATAAATAGATCTTTTTATCCCCATTCCCTATTGGCTCTTTCCTTCATTTTAGTAAAATGGATGAGTTTGCTGAATTTTTTTTCTTTCGATCATATCTACACTTCATATTGATCCGGGTTGCTAACTCAATGGTAGAGTACTCGGCTTTTAATTGCGACTATGATCTTTTACACATTTGGATGAAGAAATTCGTCTAGACTATTGGTATAGTTTATAAGACCGCGACTGATCCTGAAAGGTAATGAATGGAAAAAAGAGCATGTCGTAAAAAGAATAGAAAAATAAAAAAAAAAGAATATTAATAGAATAATAGAAAAAAAAAAGAAAAATTCTAGTACTCATAATATAAATAGAACAAAAATTTTTCTTTTTAGAACATTTTTAAAGTTCAGTAAAGTATTTTGGGTCTAGTGAATAAATGGATAGAGCCTTATGGCTCCAATTCGAGTAAGACAAAAAAGCAACGAGCTTCCCTTCTTAATTTGAATGATTACCCGATCAAATTACTAATTATACGTTAAAAATAGATTAGTGCCTGATGTGGGAAAAGGGTCTCTTGTGAGACCATTGATTCTTTTTTTTATTAATCCTAATTATTCTTTATTGTGGATTGTAGACGGATGTGTAGAAGAAAGAGTATAGTGATAAAAAATTCTTATTTCCAAAGTCAAAAGAGTGATTGGGTTGCGAAAATAAAAGATTTTTACCCTTTTTTCTTATTGTTATTTTCTTTCTTTTATTATTATTCCTATAATACTAGTTATATTAACAAGTAAAAGAAAATCAAATTAGATAGAAAGGAAAAAGAAAAAGATCTGTAGATTGGGCTCTTTGTCTCCGGGGTATATATTCTTTCTTTGTTCTTACTTTTCTATAATTCTATAATTTTTTACTTCTTAGATTATTCTTATGATTTTTAATCACAGTACAGTCTAAAAGTTTAAAAAGTAGAAAAAGTCTATCTTATTTTAGATTCTTTAAAATAGAAAAAATATAAAGTAAAAGTATAGACAGTGCATAGTATATAATAATACTAGACTCTATTATTAGAATTATCTTTTAGAATAATTAGAAGAATAATATTCTTATTCTATTATTCTTTATTATTCTAATTTCTTCTAGTTAGAAGTTCTACTATTTTCTTATAAAGAGTATTTTACTATAAGAGAAAAAATAGACTATATACAATATACATATATACGCCGTTCTGACCATATTGCACTATGTATCATTTCATAACACAAGAAATGCCTCTCTTTTTTGGTTAAAGTAGAAATGTATTTAAATAGCAGAATTACAAGGATATTTAGATTGAAAAAAGAGAGATTTTGGCAACAAAACTTCCTATATCCGCTACTCCTTCAAGAGTATATTTACTCACTTGCTCATTATCATAGCTTCAATAGTTTGATTTTTTATGAACCTGTGGAAATTATCGGTTATGACAATAAATCTAGTTTGGTACTTGTGAAACGTTTAATTACTCGAATGTATCAACAGAAATATTTGATTTCTTCGGTGAATGATTCTAACCAAAATGGATTTTCGCTACACAAGAATTCTTTTTCTTATCATTTTTATTCTCAAATGGTATCAGAAGGTTTTGGAGTCATTCTGGAAATTTCATTCTCGTCACGATTAGTATCCTCCCTTGAAGAAAAAAGAATACCAAAATCTCAGAATTTACGATCTATTCATTCAATATTTCCCTTTTTAGAGGATAAATTATCACATTTAAATTATGTGTCGGATCTACTAATACCCTATCCCATCCATCTGGAAATCTTGGTTCAAATCCTTCAATGCTGGATCAAAGATGTTCCTTCTTTGCATTTATTGCGATTTATTTTCCACGAATATCATAATTTGAATAGTCTCATTACTTCAAAAAAATCCATTTACGTCTTTTCAAAAAGAAAGAAAAGATTCTTTTGGTTCCTACATAATTTTTATGTATATGAATGCGAATATATATTCCTTTTTCTTCGTAAACAGTCTTCTTATTTACGATCAATATCTTCTGGAGTCTTTCTTGAGCGAACAC